TATAAAGTAAGCTAAAATTAATAAGCTAGTGGGCTCATACCCCAAATATGAATATTACTCCTTTATTAATTAATATACTAAATTTATTACTTCTTTGAATTATAGGATTATCAATTATTATAAGATTTTCTACTAATTCCTGATTTTCATTTTGAATTTCTATAGAAATTAATATAATAGTTTTTATTCCTTTAATAAATTCAAAAAACTTTTTAACTAGAAATAGAATAATTAATTATTTTATTGTTCAATCCTTAGCCTCATCAATATTTTTAATTTCATCAATTTTATATTCTATTTTTCCTAATTTTATTTTTACTTATGTAATTATTTTTTCTATTTTAATTAAAATGGCTTCTGCACCTTTTCATATATGATTTCCTCAAATTAGAGAAAATATTACAATAAAATCTTTTTTTTTATTATCAACTTTTCAAAAAATAATTCCTTTACAAATTATATCCAACTTTAACAATCAAAAAATTATTATTTTTATTATTTTATCAGCAATTATTGGAACTTTTGGAGGGTTTAATCAAACATCTCTTCGAAAAATTTTAGCTTTTTCATCTATTTCCCACTTAAGATGAATAATAACTTTAATTTTAATTAATCAATATTTTTGAATTATATATTTTATTTTATATTCAACAATTATTTTTAAAATTGTTATTTACATAAAAGTTAATTTTGTTAACACAATTAATAACATTCATACAAAAATAATAACTAATCAAAACAAATTTCAATTATTTTCTACTTTTCTTTCTTTAGCAGGATTGCCCCCCTTTTTTGGTTTTTTTATAAAAATAATTAGAATTTTAATTATTATTAACAAAATCCCATGAATTTTATTAATTTTAATTCCATCTTCATTAGGTAATATATACTTTTATACCCGAGTTTTATTTCCAATAATTATAACATATAATTCTCTTATTAAAAATAATAGCAGTTTTTCAGCAAAATCTCTTAGTTTTTTTATTTTAAACTTCTTTTCTTTTATTTTAATTTTCCCTCTTATTCAAATATTATAAGATTTTAAGTTAAAAAAAAACTGTATACCTTCAAAGTATAAAATAAATAATAAAAATTTAAATCTTAGTAATTTTCTTCTTTAAATTTGCAATTTAATATTTTTTTAATAAAATATAAGATTAAAAAAAATTTTAGTAAAAGAATTAAAAAATTCATAAATAAATTTACAATTTATCACCTTTATCGGTCATTTTACCGCGATGACTTTTTTCTACAAATCATAAAGACATTGGAACAATATATTTAATTTTTGGAAGATGATCAACTATAATTGGCATATCTATAAGAATTCTTATTCGTACAGAATTAGGTCAACCTGGGTCATTAATTGGCAATGACCAAATTTATAACGTAATTGTAACAGCCCACGCTTTTATTATAATTTTTTTTATAGTTATGCCAGTAATAATTGGAGGATTTGGAAACTGATTAATTCCTTTAATATTAGGAGCTCCTGATATAGCTTTCCCTCGAATAAATAATTTAAGATTTTGGTTGCTTCCTCCTTCTATTTTTCTTCTTCTTAATTCATCATTAGTTGAAAGAGGAGCAGGAACAGGATGAACTGTTTATCCACCCCTTTCCGCAAATATTGCCCATTCAGGTGCTTCAGTAGATATAGCTATTTTTTCTTTACATTTAGCAGGAATTTCTTCTATTTTAGGTGCTATTAATTTTATTACTACTATTATTAATATACGATCAACTGCTTTAACTTTAGAACGAATACCTTTATTTGTTTGATCAGTTTTAATTACTGCAATTTTACTTCTTCTTTCTTTACCCGTATTAGCAGGTGCTATTACTATACTTTTAACAGATCGAAATTTTAATACTTCATTTTTTGATCCTAGAGGTGGAGGCGATCCAATTCTTTACCAACACTTATTTTGATTTTTTGGTCATCCAGAAGTTTACATTTTAATTCTCCCTGGATTTGGAATAATTTCTCATATTATTTGTTTTCATACAGGTAAAAAAGAACCTTTTGGTAATTTAGGTATAATTTATGCTATATTGGCTATTGGTTTTTTAGGATTTATTGTCTGAGCACATCATATATTTACAGTGGGTATAGATGTAGATACACGAGCTTATTTTACAGCTGCTACTATAATTATTGCTGTACCTACAGGTATTAAAATTTTTAGATGATTAGCGACTCTACACGGCTCTAATATTGAATTTAACTCATCAGTATTATGGACATTAGGCTTTTTATTTTTATTTACATTAGGTGGCTTAACAGGAATTATTCTATCAAATTCATCTCTTGATATTATTTTACACGACACTTATTATGTAGTAGCCCATTTTCATTATGTTCTTTCCATAGGAGCAGTTTTTGCAATTATAGGATCAATTACTCATTGATTTCCTTTATTTTTTGGATTAAATATAAATTCCATATGATTAAAAATTCAATTTTATACAATATTTATTGGTGTAAATTTAACATTTTTCCCCCAACATTTTCTAGGATTAAGAGGAATACCTCGACGATATTCTGATTACCCAGATTTTTTTACTAAATGAAATATAGTCTCTTCTTTAGGAAGAATAATTTCGGCAATTAGTGTTATTTTCTTTATTATAATTTTATGAGAAAGAATTGTTTGTAAACGAATTATTATAATTTCTCAATTTTCTAATTCTTCACAAGAATGACAAATTAACTTTCCTCCTTCAGAACATACATTCAATCAAAATAACATTTTAATTAAAAACTAATGATAACATGATCCAACATTATATTTTCAGACAGAAATTCCCCAATTATAGAACAAATAATTTTTTTTCATGACCATTCTATACTTATTATTATAATAATTACAATTGTCACTTTTTACATAATTACTAATATTTTATTAAATAATTTTACATCACGTTTTTTAATAGAAGGTCAAGAAATTGAAACTGTTTGAACAATTATTCCTGCAATTACTTTAATTTTTATTGCTTTTCCTTCACTTCGGTTATTATATTTATTAGATGAGTCTTTTTCTTCATCAATTACAATTAAAGTAATTGGGCATCAATGATATTGATCCTATGAATACTCAGACTTTAACATTGACTTTGATTCTTTTATAATTCCTTCTTCAGAAATATTGAATAATTCATTTCGATTATTAGAAGTAGACAATCGTCTTGTCATTCCTTTTAACATAAACATTAAATATATAATTACTTCAGCTGATGTTATTCATTCATGAACTATTCCTTCACAAGGATTAAAAATAGACGCTGTCCCAGGACGACTTAATCAATTATCATCTTTATCAAACCGACCTGGTTTATTTTTTGGTCAATGTTCTGAAATTTGTGGAGCCAACCATAGATTTATACCAATTACATTAGAAGTCACATCAATTAACAATTTTATTAAATGATTAAAAAATTTTTCATTGAATGGCTGAAAATTTAAGCAATGGTCTCTTAAACCAATTTATAGTATTTTATACTTTCAATGAAATAAACTAGTTAAATAATAACATTAGAATGTCATTCTAAAATTACAATTAGTGTTTATTAATCCCACAACTTTTTCCTATAAACTGAATATTCATAACATTAACTTTTATTTCTTTGCTTACTTTTGTTTGTACTTTAATTTTTTTTTTTCCAATACTTACTTTAAAAACAAATTTTTGCTACAAAAATAAAAATAACAAAATATTTAAATGATAACAAATTTATTTTCAATTTTTGACCCCTCTACTTCCTCTTTATTAAGAATAAACTGAATTACTATAATAAGAATTATTATTATTCCTTCCCCATTATGAATTACACCCTCTCGAATTCAAAAAACATGAAAAAACTTATTTGTTTTTATTTCAATTGAAATAAAAGCAAATATATCACATAAAACCCAAAAATTTTTATTTTTTTTAATTTCTTTATTTACAGTTATTGTATTATCAAACTTATTAGGTTTAGTACCTTATGTATTTACCCCCTCAAGACATATTATATTTTCTATAGCATTTGCCTTTCCTATTTGAATTTCTCTTATATTATATGGTTGAATTAATCATTTTAACAAAATAATAATTCATTTAGTACCAATAGGATCCCCAGGAATATTAACTATTTTTATAGTTTTAATTGAAACTATTAGTAATGTAATTCGTCCTATTACTTTATCCGTTCGATTATCAGCTAATATAATTAGAGGACATTTATTAATTCATCTTCTTATAACAATCCCCTATAATTTTAATCAAATATTTATTATAATTCTTCCTATTATTGTAGCTTTAATATTTTTAGAATCAGCTGTTGCATTAATTCAAAGATATGTTTTCGTAACCCTTGTATCTCTTTATACCAATGAAATTTAAACCAATGATATTTCACCCTTTTCATATAGTTGACAAAAGTCCATGACCTTTAACTAGAGCTATTACAACTTTAACAATAATAATTAGAATTATTCAAATACTTCATTATAAATTTTCTTTAATAACCCCATTTTCTGTAATATTTCTTCTTTTATCAATAATACAATGATGACGGGATGTATCCCGTGAAGCATCTTTTCAAGGTAATCATACATCTAATGTAATTTGAGGTTTAAAACTAGGAATAATTCTTTTTATTGTTTCTGAAATTTTTTTTTTTATTTCATTTTTTTGAGCATTTTTCCATAGAATATTATCCCCTAATATTGAACTAGGTAGAATTTGACCTCCCCAAGGAATTATTCCTTTTAATCCTTTTGAAATTCCTTTACTTAACACTACTATTTTAATTTCATCAGGAATTTCAGTTTCTTGAGCACATCATAGTTTAATAAATAATAATTTTAATGAAACATACAAATCTCTTTTAATTACAATTTTACTAGGTATTTTATTTACTTTATTACAAATATGAGAATATTCCCAAGCCCAATTTTCAATTAGAGACAGAATTTTTGGCACTACTTTTTTTGTAACCACAGGATTTCATGGAATTCATGTTATTATTGGTACAACATTTTTACTTGTAACATTAATTCGAATTAATAAAAATCACCTTTCATCTTCTCATCATTTTGGATTTGAAGCTGCTGCTTGGTACTGACATTTTGTTGATATTGTCTGATTATTTTTATTTACATTTATATATTGATGAATTTATTACTATATTAGTATAAAAAATACATATAATTTCCAATTATAAAATCTAATTAGATATAGTAATTAAAACAATAACAATTTTTATTATTCCTTTAGCTATTATAATTATTTCAACAATTTTACCTAAATATAAATTTTTAAATAAAGAAAAATTATCCCCATTTGAATGTGGATTTGATCCTTTTTCAATTTCGCGAGTATCATTTTCCTTAAAATTTTTTATAATTGCTATTATTTTTTTAATTTTTGACATTGAAATTATTTTAATTCTTCCTTTTCCTTTTATTATAAACAAAAAAATAATTTTCCCAATCACCATTACATTTATTATAACTATTATTTTACTAGGATTATTATATGAATGAAATAAAGGAATACTTGAATGAATAAAATAGAAAAGTATTTAAATTAATAAAATCTAATTTGCATTTAGAAATTGGTCTTTCCCTTTTCTAATTAAAATAAAGCGATCAATTTTGCAATCAGTTTCGACCTGATCTTAGAAAACCTTTCTATTTTTTAATAGAAGCCAAAAAAAGAGGCTATTCACTGTTAATGAATTCATTGTTATAACCTATTAAATTAATTTAATAAGATTAATTAAATTAGACTTCTAATCTAATAAAAATGATAAAATCATTTAATCTTTTTTTATAGTGTAAATAACACATAACATTTTCATTGTTAAAATGATTAAATATCTAAAAAATATTTTTTTCCTCAAAAAAAAAATTTTTCTTTACATTTTCAATGTAATATTTTATTATATAAACTACGAGAAATTTAAATTATTACTAAAATTACTAATACATATCTTACTAAAATTAACAAAATAGAATTTAAGTAATTATTTTGAAATCATTGTCTTATTATTCTTCCCTTTATTATTGATTTAAAAATTAATCTAGGGCCTAATTCTTCCAATCATATTCAATCATATTCACTATATTTTCTTATTTTTTTATAAAAAAATAAAAAAATATAACTAGTTAAAAATGATATAAATCACATTCTTCTTAAAAAAAAATAAATTTTACCTAAACTAAAACCTTTAATTTTATTAATATATAAAATAAAAAAAAATACTATTATAAAAAAAATTAAAAATAAATTTATTAATTTTGAAAAATTAGATAAAACAATTAATTCTTCATAAGAAAATATTAATCATCTTAATAAATTACCTAATAAAATTACTCTTAATCTTAATCTATAAATTGGAAAAATTATTTTTCTATTCAAATCTACTCTATAATATAAATTTGTTAAAATTCCTTTTCAAACAACATAATATATTATTCGTATACAATATATTACAGTCAAACCTGTTCTTAAAATTAATAACAATAAATAAACTATATTTTCCTTTCTTATATAAACATATTCCAAAATTAAATCCTTAGAATAAAACCCTCCTATAAAAGGAAAACCAAATAATGATATTCTTGCTAAACCCATACAACCACAAATTATTGGTCTATAAGAAAAAAAATTACCTAAATAACGCAAATCTTGAATACCACTTATATTATGAATTACTAATCCAGCACATAAAAATAACATTGACTTAAATAAAGCATGTATTAATAAATGAAAAAATGCAAACTCTACCTTTCCTAAAGACAAAATTATTATAATTAACCCTAATTGTCTTAAAGTAGAGAAAGCAATAATTTTTTTAAAATCTATTTCTAAATTAGCTCCTACCCCTGCTATAAATAAAGTTAATCTTGAAAAAAAAAATAAAATCTCAGAAAATAATCCAATGTTAAATAAAAAATTAAAACGAATTAACAAATAAATACCCGCAGTAACTAAAGTTGATGAATGTACTAAAGAAGAAACAGGGGTAGGAGCAGCTATTGCTGCAGGTAACCATGATGAAAAAGGAATTTGTGCTCTTTTGGTTATTCCAGCAATAATAATTAAAACACCGCAAAATAAATACATTTTGTTATATATAATTATATCATAACAGCCAAAATTTATAAGAAAAACTAAAGCTAATAAAATAGCTACATCTCCAACACGATTTCTTATTACAGTAATTATCCCTGAATTGTAAGAGTCTTTACTTTGATAATAAATTACTAATAAATAAGAAACTAAACCTAACCCATCCCATCCTAAAATAATTATAATTAAATTAGGACATAAAATTAACAAAACTATTGATAAAACAAACAATAAAACTATTAAACAAAAGAAATTTTTTTTAATATCCATTAGCATATAACTATCACTGTAAATAATTACTATAGAAGAAACAAATAAAACAACAAATAAAAATAATATAGACATCCAATCAATTAAAAAATAAACTTTTATTTCTATATTCATTAAAGAATATAAAATATATTCAATAATAAAAATTTTATTAAAAAAAATTACTATTAAAAATAAATATATTACTAAAAATCTTACCATTAATAAAAAAAAACCTCATTTCATAAACATTACCTAATGTTACAAACATCTATAATTCCACAAATTATTATTTTAATATAAACTAATTAAGTAAATTCAAGTTAAAAAACATTCTATTTTTAATAACCAAAAAATCATTGGAAATAAATGAAATATTATAATCATATATTCACGTATTTCAATTATTTTAACTGAAAAAATTATTCAACCATCACCATGTTGAGTATAACTATATATATATAGTGAATAACCAGCTCTTACAAAAGAAATTATTCCTAAAGGAAATAATAACCAAAAACTATATTTTATTAATCTGCCCATTAAAAAAATTTCTCCAAATAAATTTATTCTTAAAGGAGCTGATATATTAGCAACTCTTATTAAAAATCATCACAAAGATAAATTTGGAAAAATTTTTCCAATTCCTTTTAATAATATTACTCTTCGTGTAAAAAATCGTTCATACATAAAATTAGCTAAACAAAATAACCCCGAAGAACATAAACCATGCCCAATTATTAATAATAAACTTCCATAAGACCCTCAAAATCCTATTCTTATCCTCCCACCTAATACCACACCTATATGACACACAGATGAATAAGCAATTAAAGCTTTTACATCCACTTGAAATAAACATATTACACCAATTAATATCCCCCCTATTACTGATAATACAACAATTAAATTTCCTATTTTTATTAATTCTAACATATAAATTGATTTAAATCGATATAAACCATAAATACCTAATTTTAGTAACACAGCCGCTAAAATTATAGATCCAGAAATGGGAGCCTCCACATGAGCTTTTGGTAACCATAAATGTAATATAAATATAGGAACTTTTACTAAAAAACCTAAAATTATAAAATAAAACCTATATCCAATTCCATATTCTATTATTCTTATATAAAAATAATTTAAAGAAATATTACCATTTATTATCATAATAATCAATAAAGGATATGAACCAAATAATGTGTATAATAGTATATAAATACCAGCTTGAAGCCGCTCTGGTTGATTACCCCAATTAAAAATAATTATAATAATAGGAAATAAAACACTTTCAAAAAAAAAATAAAAACTTAATAAATTTATAGAAAAAAAACATATAAATAAAAAAAAAATTAATAAACTTACATATATTATAAACATTTTATTATTTCATAAGTTATCAAAAACTCTAGATATTATTATTAAATAAATTACTCAAATAGTTAATATCATTAGGGTTATTCTTATTAAATCTCCCCCCAATATTATTCTATCAAAAAAATTCCAAAATTTCATAAAACTAGAAAAAAAAAAAAAAAAAAAAATTATTATTAAAAATACTATTATATCTAATCCTGACAATTTTCTAAGAAAACAAATTATCGTTAATATTATTATTAAAATTTTTAACATTTTATTAAGACTATTGAAGATAATTTATCATTTCCATAAAAAAAATTTATTGATACTAATATTCCTAAGCCTAATCTTGCCTCACAAACAATAACAATTAAATAAAGAATAACTTTAATAAATGAAAAAAAAATTAAAGTAAAAACTATTGTTATGAAAATGCCTAAATATATGTACTCAAAACATAACAAAATAATTATAACATGTCTTCGATTAATTAATAAAACCAATAAACCAACTATATACATTATAAAAGAAATTTCTATCATTAATTTTTTTCCAAATAAAAAATGTTATAATAATTTAATTTTAAAATATTGGTTTTGTAAACCAAAATTGATTTAATCTTATAACTTCAGAAAAGAAAACCTCTTTAAATCTCCAAAATTTATGTACTATATATAATACTATTTTCTGAAATTTTTATTTGTTTAAATACTTTAATTATATCTTTTTTCTTATTTAATCATCCTATAACTATATTAATTCTTATTATTGCAACTACTATTATAATTTCCATTTTATGTATAAAATTTACAAAAATAATATGAATATCATTAATTTTAATTTTATTAATTCTTGGAGGAATACTTATTCTATTTCTTTATTTAATTAGTTTAATTCCTAACAAAAAAATTTTATTAAAAAAGAAAATAATACTTTTATTATTTTTTAGTTTAATTATTAACTTTAATATACCAAATCAAATAAATTTATTAATAAATACCTTAATGAACTTATTTTCTTTCCCTTCAATTAGATGACTTTTATTTATAATAGTTTATTTACTATTGACATTAATTGTAGTAATAATAATTATTGAATCTTCTAAAGCTCCTATAAAACTTTATAAATAAACTAATGAACAATATAAAAATTTTTAATCCTATTATTAATCTTCCTACCCCATCAAATATTTCTTATATATGAAACATAGGTTCTTTGTTAGGTATATGTCTTGGAATTCAAATTTTAACAGGTTTATTTTTAGCAATAAATTTTTCAAGAGACATTACAACTGCATTTAATATAATTAGGCATATTATACGAGATGTAAATAATGGATGAATAATCCGATCAATTCATGCTAATGGAGCTTCTTTATTTTTTATTATAATTTACTTGCATATTGGCCGAGGAATTTATTACTCGTCCTTTTTCTTTTTTAAACTTTGAGCTTCTGGTTTAACTATTCTTTTTATATTAATAGCAACAGCCTTTTTAGGATATGTATTACCTTGAGGACAAATATCCTTCTGAGGGGCAACTGTTATTACTAATCTTTTGACAGCAATTCCTTATGTAGGAACTATAATAACCCAATGAATTTGGGGAGGATTTTCTGTAGATAATAGTACATTAAATCGATTTTTCTCTTTACATTTTCTTCTTCCTTTTTTAATTACTGTTTTTGTAATAATTCATATTTTATTATTACATGAAAAAGGTTCTTCTAATCCTTTAGGTGTGCATTTAAATATTGACAAAATTCCATTTCATCCATATTTTACTATTAAAGACTTAAATATAATATTAATTGTTTTATTTATTTTCTCAATTATTATTTTAATTTATCCTTATTCATTAACTGATTCAGAAAATTTCTCAATAGCAAATCCTTTAATTACACCACCTCATATTCAACCTGAATGGTACTTTTTATTTGCATATGCCATTTTGCGTTCAATTCCTAATAAATTAGGTGGAGTAGTAGCATTGGTTTCTTCTATTATTATTATTATTACTTTACCTTTAACTATAAACAACAAATTTTCTTCCTTTTATTTTTACCCTTTCAAAAAATTAATATATTGAATTTTTATTAACACTTTTTTACTTTTAACTTATTTAGGAGCCTGTCCTGTAGAAATGCCTTTTATTTTTATAAGACAAATTTTAACTGTAATTTATTTTATATTTTTTATAATTATTCCTTTAATTTAGATTATTTAACTATATATAAGTATATATTTTGAAAATATAAAAAAGAACTTTTTCTAATAATCTTTTTCTAAAATTGATACAAATTATACTAAAAAATAAGGTTTTTAAAAAAAAATTAAAAATTACTATAAAAATTCTAAAAGGTAAAATTACTTTTCAAGCCATTATTATTAATTTATCATACCGATACCGAACAAGTGTTCCTCGCACTACTAAAAATAATATTATTATTATCGCAACCTTAATAAATATAATTCCCTCACCTCCTATAAATAAATAAGCGCTGATAAGACTAAAAAAAATTATATTTCCATACTCAGCTATAAATAATGTAGCAAATCCCCAAGAACCATATTCAATATTAAACCCTGAAACTAATTCAGACTCTCCTTCTGACAAATCAAAAGGAGAGCGATTAGTTTCTGCAAAACAAGTAACTACTCAAATAATAAATAATCTGGAATAACCAAACAATAAATAAAATTTTTCTTGAAATTCTAATACTTTATTAATATTAAATCTTTCACAAAAAAAAACTATACTAATTAAGATTATTGCTATTCTTACTTCATAAGAAATAACTTGAGCAACTCCACGATACGCCCCTAATAACGAATATTTAGAATTTGAAGACCATCCTCCCCATAAAATTACATAAACGCTTAATCTAGAAACACATAACATAATTACTAAACCGAATTGTAAAGAAATTTGATTATATTCTCAATAGTATATAAATCATAAAACTATTATTAAAATCAAGGCTAATATTGGAGAAAATAAATATAATAATACATTAATATAAAGCATAAAATTTATTTCCTTTCTAAAAAGTTTAATAGCATCTCTAAAAGGTTGAAATACCCCGTTAATTCCTACTTTATTAGGGCCTTTTCGAATATGAATATACCCAAGAACTTTTCGTTCTATAAGAGTAAAAAAAGCAACTCTTACCAAAACACAAATAATTAAAAAAACATAACTTAAAAAACATAACATTATTAAAGGATTACTCATAAAGGAAGCTTAAATTCCTTGCATTTAATTCTGCCACTTTAATAATTATCACTAACTGGAAATCCATCCTCAAATTCTAAAATTGATACATTATATTTTGCTAAATTAGTTTTAATAAAACTTACTTACTTTCCTTTTATTTCTTTATTTTTTTAACTTCATAAAGAAATAAAAGGTGTATAATTTTAATTTCATGTCTATGTGTCATCTCTTTATATGTAGTTAAACATATACAAGTTCTTATATTTCCCGCCAGCGGGAAATTTGATATCATTAGGGTTATTAATGTGAAGACACACTTTCTCTTCAATTTTTCTCGTAACGAATCACATATAGATGCAACTTTGTCTTAAACTAGACTTCCTTCGTTAGTATTCTAAGTTTTTTGATAATTAAATGAAATTCATATTTCGTGCCCCTTATTTTAATATAAAATGTTATCATACTTTAAACACTAAAAATAAAAGATACACTTCGATTTAATAAATTCTAAAATAAACACAAAGTAATATAAATTAATATTTTTTTTATAACAAATAATTATTTTTTAATATTCCTTTCGTACTAATTAAAAAAAACATTTAAATAAAGATAGAAACCAACCTGGCTTACGCCGGTCTGAACTCAGATCATGTAGGAATTTAAAAGTTGAACAAACTTCTTAATTTAACTTCTTCATTAAATAAGAATCCTAATCCAACATCGAGGTCGCAATTAATTTTATCAATATGAGCTATTCAAAATTATAACGCTGTTATCCCTAGAGTATTTTACTCATTTAATCAATATTATTGGATCAAACTTTTAAATAATTAACAAAAAGATTTTTATTCTTTTTTAATCGCCCCAATTAATTTTTTTTAATTAACAAAATTTTGTTAATTAAAAAAAATAAAATTCATAGGGTCTTCTTGTCCCTTAATTTTATTTTTGCCTCTGCACATAAAAAGTTAACTTCTATTTTTATTAAAAAGACAGAATTAAATTGTTCTACCATTCTTTTAGCGCTCATTTAAAACCTTGTTTCAATACCTTCGTATAGTCAAAATACCACAGCAATTTAATAATTTCATTGAGCAGATAATACATTTTATTTTTTCAAAATGAAATGTTTTTGATAAACAGTCAACTTAATAATTTGCCGAATTCCTAATTAATAATTTTAAATAATAAATAAAATTTAATAAAAAAAACGATTTGACACTTATACTAATTTTTTTATTTTTATATAAATTTATAATTAAATTAATTATTAAATACAATTAACTTTTATTTTTTACTTAGTAATTTTTTATAACAAAACAAAGAAAATTTTATTCCTTTATTTAAATAAAAATCAAATTAATATAATTTATTAAAAAAGCTTATCCCTATTTAATTTATTTATAACTTTTTTTATATAAAAGTTTTTTTATAAATAGACATAAAGTCTTCTTATAATAACCAGATATCCTTATTTTTGAAAAAAATTTCATTTCTATTTTTATATTACTTAACTTTTTAAAACAAATTAAATTTTTATAAAAATAGATCAAAATAATTTCGGGAAATATAAATATTTAATTTTTTTTAAAAAACCCTTATGCAAAAGGTACACATGTAATAACTATTTTAATTTTAATTTATTAAATTTTTCAAAGTACCTTTTCAGTTTAATAAAAATTTTATTCTTTCTTTAATATTTTTTAAAAAAACTTATAAATAATTTATTCTTTTATATTTAATTTTTAAAAAATTGAAATGGTTAAAAAAAAACTAATTTTCATTGTAAATGAAACATCATTTGTGATTTCATCTCAAAAAACACTTTCCAGTATTTTTACTTTGTTACGACTTATCTCCTAAAAGAGAGCGACGGGCGATATGTGCATATTTTAGAGCTTAATTCAACAAAACATTATATTTTTTATTTACTTTTAAATCCTATTTTTTTATATTTCAATTTATTTTTTTTTCATAAAAATTAATGTAATTCACTTCATTCATAATCTTAAGTTGCACCTTGACTTAATTTTCTTTTTAAAAAAAATTGCAATAATTAATTATTCAATATAATTAAATATAGTGGTATACAAACTGAATTTAACCAGATTAAGTAAGATTAAGGGGTTTTATCCATTATAGAGCAAATTCCTCTAAAAAGCTTAAAATACCGCCAAAACTTTTTGTTTTCATAAATTATATATACTAACAAAATTAAGCTTATAATAATAGGGTATCTAATCCTAGTTTATTAATAAATTTTTAAGAAACAATAATAAAAATATAATATTAAAATTTTTTTAAATTTCACCTATAAAAATTATTATCTTACTTTAATTTTTTTTCTTTGATTATAGAAAAAAAAATTAATTTACCTGTATAACCGCGGCGGCTGGCACAAGCATTGCCAAATTTAAAATTAATAACTTTTTTTACATTCTTTAAAATATAAAAAAAATTTCTTCTATTATATAATATTTTATATAATTAAATATATAAAGACTATTAAAAACTTTTTTTAAAAAAACCACGCTTAAATTTTTTATATCATTTCCTTTTATTTCTTTATTTTTTTAACTTCATAAAGAAATAAAAGGTGTATAATTTTAATTTCATGTCTATGTGTCATCTCTTTATATGTAGTTAAACATATACAAGTTCTTATATTTCCCGCCAGCGGGAAATTTGATATCATTAGGGTTATTAATGTGAAGACACACTTTCTCTTCAATTTTTCTCGTAACGAATCACATATAGATGCAACTTTGTCTTAAACTAGACTTCCTTCGTTAGTATTCTAAGTTTTTTGATAATTAAATGAAATTCATATTTCGTGCCCCTTATTTTAATATAAATTTATTCATATTAAAAACTTTTAATTTAATACTTTCAATATTTAAAAATAAAATGCCTGATTAAAAGGATTATCTTGATAGGATAAATTATGTAGTATTTATTACACTTTTATTAGTTTTAATAAAATTAATTATTCCCTATAAAATCAAAATTTATTGTGCTTTACACCAAAAACTATTATAATATGTATA